TAGGGCCCTCCATTGCATCAGGTAACCATACATGAAGGGGAAATTGTGCGGATTTAGCAACTGCACCTAGAAATAATAGAGAGGCACACAGAGTCGCAAATAAAGAATTTACCCCATTATTATCAATCAGGCTATTGATAATTTCGAACAAATCTCGAAATTCGAAACTACCTGTTATCCAATAAAGACCTAAGATTCCTAATAATAAACCAAAATCCCCCACACGATTAGTTACAAACGCTTTTTGACAAGCATTTGCAGCAATTGGTCGTGTGAACCAAAACCCTATTAATAGATATGAACACATTCCCACCAGTTCCCAAAAAATATAAATTTGTATAAAATTTGAGCTAGTAACTAATCCCAACATGGAAGCATTGGAAAAACTCATATAAGCAAAAAATCTCAAATACCCTTGATCATGAGACATATAATTGTCACTATAAATAAGAACCATGATTCCAACTGTAGTGATTAGTATTGACATAATAGAAGTAAGTGAGTCGATTAAGTAGCCAAACTCTAAGGAAAAATCATTATTGATGGTCCAAGACCATAGATATTGATAGACCGAACTACCATTTATTTGTTGAATAGATAGATCGGCCGAAAAAACCATAACTATGCTTAGCAATGAAACACTAGGAAAAGCCCAGATACGGCGAAGATTTTTCGTTGCAGTCGGAACAAGCAAAAGTCCCAATCCTATTGACATAGTAACTGGAAGTGGAATGAAAGGTATCATCCATGCATATTCATATGTATGTTCCATAAGAAAATAAAACTCCTTTTTCTTATTAATTGTTTCCGATTCACCAGCTCTTATCTCTTTCGGAAGGAGCAATGCAATAGCAATAATAAAAAATAAATCAATATCAATATATTAAGATATAAGAGAACTCAAATATGAGTTGAAATTCTCAATTATTTTGATTCTTTACCAGATATTGAAAAAATTCGATAAGTTACATTTCTTCAAATAGCCAAGTTACTAGTTAAAGGTTACTACCTAGTTATTAATTAATATATTTATTAAAATACAGAACAGAGTATGAGATTTTCTTTCAATTATTCTACTATCGTAGATTTATATCCAATCCATAATAGTAAAGAAAAATAATGACCCCCCCCCCCAAAAAAAAAAAGTATTTGATGCTGGAGCATGAAATCCACCAAAAACTTGACTTAATGGAGACCCAGTTATTTTATTCATAGTCATTCACTAATTAATTGTAGAACTGTTTGATTGGACTAAAAGCCAATCAAGCAAACTTATGCTTATCGGAAATCTTATGAATGATACTCATTATTTTGCATAAAATTTAAATAAGAGATTACTAAAATTACCTTTATTTTATGCAAGTAATTATCGTTTAACAGATTAATTGTGAGTCTCATTTGTATTTTAATTATGGGTACTCTACCTTCGAGATTGATCAATTAATATAATAAATAGAAAAATGTTACATTAGTGTTTGTGTTTTCTTAAATTAGGTATAGGTAAATGGGTAAGGATTCTTATCTTATTTCGATTTATTAAACATAATACAACGATATATAAATAAACTGAGATAGAAATTGGAACTTTTTTTTTGATTCTTATCAACAGCAAACATTCATTCGATTCGATTTATATGTCAGTAGATTCTATAAACATGGGTCTGAATGAGGATCAGGAAGTACCAATCAATATGAATTCTTTTTTTGTATGTAATATAGAATAGATGTCAAAAAATTCCTTTGATAATGACATTGTTTTCCTTTTCTTTTCTTTTTTTTCTTCTATTTATTTTTGTTTATCTCTAGTAATCCTATATTTGAAATGCACGTACTCTATTTTTGATGTGATAAAGGAAGTATCCACTATGGAATAAATATAGATAATGAATAGAAAGAACGATTCATATTCAACAATACATGTCTTTCACATTCAACTATAAAAATGAGTAACCCTTCAATTTTAAAATGGCAGTTCCAAAGAAACGTACTTCTATGTCAAAAAAGCGTATTCGTAGAAATATTTGGAAGAAAAGGGGATATTGGGCCGCGGAAAAAGCTTTATCTTTAGCTAAATCGATTTCCACTGGGCGTTCAAAAAGTTTTTTTGTGCGACAAACAAAAAAAAATAATAATAAAGCCTTGTAGTAATCTCAATTGATATGACTCGATAAGTTGGATGATTTATAAGATGAATAATTTTTACATTAACTAATGGTTTGAACTCATTCATGTAAGATAGGATAGGACTGGATATTGTGGTACGTAGAATAAGAATTCTTTTGTCTATTTGTCTAACTGGGTTCTAAAAACGGCACTATTTCACTATTTCTTTTTTGTTTGAAAAAAAAAAAAAAAGCAGTTAGATAAAAAATAAAATGAGGGTTTCCCTTTTTTATTTTTCATTATATTATACTAATTATAGTAAATAGTAATAAGTAGGGTTTTTTAACTTGCGAGATGGGGATTCTCATTTTCCCCATCGATTCACTTTTTTCACAATAAAAAAAAAAATATTTTTTATTTTTTTAAGGAGTCTCTTCGATTATTTATCCCCAAAAATGATACATCATTAATATTTTTGTTTTGTAAGATCTGAAATAAGCAAGTGAAAACAACGTTATAACTCCATTTTTTTATAGATAAATTAGATAAATATAGAGAAATAGATGTCTATTTTTTTTTTTCATTTCATATCCATGAAATCAGATAAATGAGAACTGAAAATGAGCTAGAAAAAAAAATAAAATTCTGTGTTCCATACCTAGACCGAGTACCTAATAGGTCCAACTGTTCCGGAGTAACTTATACTAGGCGAAATCCCATTGTTAAAATAGACACCATATCACGATAGTAAGTTAAGTATTATTGAACGTTCAAATATTTTATTTATTTGAAGAGGTTTTTATTCAACGATTCGAATGTTTCCGAAAATGGATTACATTGATTGCACCAATCTCGACGATTGAATCTAATATGGGCTATTATTATTTTGATCAAGCCGCCATGGTGAAATTGGTAGACACGCTGCTCTTAGGAAGCAGTGCTAGAGCATCTCGGTTCGAGTCCGAGTGGCGGCATCCTCTAAAAGGGTCACAATAGATCCTATACTGAATTCAATTATGTTATGGGTTTCCATTCTATAATTGGATATTGGATTCAGTAAACCCCTTTTATTTTAAGATAAATTTTTTTTTTATGATATTTGCTACTTTAGAACATATATTAACTCACATCGCTTTTTCGATCATTTCAATTGTCATTACGATTTATTTGATGAAATTATTAGTCCATGAAATCGTGGGACTATGTGATTCGTCAGAAAAAGGCATGATAGCTACTTTTTTCTGTATAACAGTATTATTAATTACTCGTTGGATTTATTCGAGACATTTCCCGTTAAGTGATTTATATGAATCATTAATGTTCCTTTCATGGAGTTTCTACATTATTCATATGGTTTCTAAAATACGGAACAATAAAAAGAATTTAAGCGCAATAACCGCTCCAAGTGCTATTTTTACTCAAGGCTTTGCCACTTCGGGTCTTTTAACTGAAATACATCAATCCGCAATATTAGTACCTGCTCTACAGTCCTACTGGTTAATGATGCATGTGAGTATGATGTTATTGAGCTATGCAGCTCTTTTATGTGGATCCTTATTATCAGTATCTCTTTTAGTCATTACATTTCGAAAAAACATAGATATTTTTGGTAAAAGTAATTATTTATTAATTGGACCATTTTCTTTTGGCGAGATACAATACTTAAATGAGAAAAGAAGTTTTTTACAAAACACTTCTTTTTTTTCATTTAGAAATTATCACAGGTATCAATTGACTCAACGATTGGATCATTGGAGTTATCGTGTCATTAGTCTAGGGTTTACCTTTTTAACCATAGGTATTCTTTCGGGAGCAGTATGGGCTAATGAGGCATGGGGATCCTATTGGAATTGGGATCCCAAAGAAACTTGGGCATTTATTACTTGGACCATATCCGCGATTTATTTACATACTAGAACGAATCAAAGTTTGCAAGGCGTGAATTCGGCAATTGTGGCTTCCATAGGATTTCTTATAATTTGGATATGCTATTTTGGAGTCAATCTATTAGGAATAGGACTACATAGTTATGGTTCATTCACATTAAGTTAAGACCTAATTGAAGAAAAACGACTTGAAGAATACATAAGAGCATCCTCCCGCCTTATATAACATATAACGACAGTTTTGCGAGTTTTTGAGAACCAAACCGTCGGTTCTCAAAAACTCCAGATGTATCTGATTACAATTCACTTCATTTTTTTTATTTACAGCGAACAATTTTCAAAATCACTGGCGTTTTTTACTTTATGTCTTATTCATGAAAACTATTTATAAAAGTAATTAGATAGAATGGCTTCCACCTTGTCAACTGATAACGAAAGAACGAAATCGGGATAAATACCAATACCTATTACAGGCAAAAAGATACATATCGAAATAAATAATTCTCGTGGTCCAGAATCCATAAAATAAGAGTTTGTAACATTGAATAGCTTGTATCCATAGAACATCTGGCGTAACATGGATAATGAATAAATAGGAGTTAATATCATTCCAACTGCCATTACAAAAGTAATTAGTATTTTTGGCATTAAAAGATATTTCGAGCTATTAATTATTCCAAAGAATACTACCAATTCTGCAACAAAACCACTCATTCCTGGCAATGCAAGAGAAGCCATCGAGAAACTACTGAACATGGTAAATATTTTTGGCATTGGGATAGCAATTCCTCCCATTTCGTCGAGATAAACAAGACGTATTCTATCGTAACTCGTTCCTGCCAAGAAAAAAAGTGCAGCACCAATAAATCCATGAGAGATTATTTGTAAAATGGCCCCATTGAGTCCCGTATCAGTTATGGAACCAATTCCTATAATTATGAAACCCATATGAGATACGGAGGAATAGGCTATTCTCTTTTTTAAATTGCGTTGACCCGGAGAAGTTAAAGCTGCATAGATTATTTGAATGGTTCCTACTATCACCAACCAGGGGGAAAATATAGAATGAGCATGGGGTAATAATTCCATATTGATGCGAATCAATCCATATGCCCCCATTTTTAATAAGATTCCGGCTAGAAGCATACATGTACTGTAATGTGCTTCTCCGTGGGTATCTGGTAACCACGTATGTAGGGGTATAATCGGTGATTTAACAGCATAAGCAATAAAGAAGCCAAAATATAATATTATTTCCAATGCCGCGGGATACGATTGATTAGCTAATGTTTCAAAATTTAATGTTGGTTCATTGGAACCATATAAACCCATACCTGGAACTCCTATTAAGAGAAAAATGGAACCCCCCGCAGTGTACAAAATAAACTTTGTAGCTGAGTACAGACGTTTCTTCCCTCCCCACATAGATAGAAGTAGGTAAACAGGAATTAATTCTAACTCCCACATGATGAAAAAAAGTAAAAGGTCTCGAGAAGAAAATGATCCTATTTGACCGCTGTACATTGCTAACATCAGGAAATGGAACAATCGCGAATCTCGAGTAACTGGCCAAGCCGCTAAGGTAGCCAAAGTAGTGATAAATCCCGTCAGTAAAATGGGTCCTATGGAAAGTCCATCGATTCCTAGTCTCCAGTGAAAATCAAAAATATTTATCCATTTATAATCCTCCTCCAATTGGATTAATGGGTCGTCCAATTGAAAATGATAACAGAATGTGTAGGTCGTTAGAAGCAGCTCCAATAAGCATATACATAGAGTATACCACCGAACGACCTTATTCCCTCTTTGGGGGAGAAATAAAATTAACAAACCCGCGGAAATCGGCAAAACAACAATTATTGTTAACCAAGGAAAATAACTCGTGGTAAAGACAAGATAGACTTTGACCAGAAAAACCCGCGCTCGGAATGGAATAATAGATTTTCTCGAGTACGGGTTTTTGTCGGTAAAGAGGAATCAAATGGATTCAAGTGGAATTTTCTGGAACGTATCAATAAGCTAGACCCATGCTGCGAGTTGTCTCATGCCATAAATAAACCCGGACACTCAGGAAATCTGTTGGACAAGCGGATTCACATCTCTTACAACCTACGCAGTCCTCTGTTCTTGGAGCAGAAGCAATTTGCTTAGCTTTACATCCGTCCCAAGGTATCATTTCCAAAACATCTGTGGGGCAAGCTCGTACACATTGAGTACATCCGATACATGTATCATAAATCTTTACTGAATGTGACATTGGATCTATAAATTTTTGGAACATTATAAAATTTCGATCTGGTAAAATCAGTAATAAATGAATCATGTATTGTAGACACCAGACGAATCAGTGGGTTACCAGAATGGATTTTTTTTTTTTTATTTTATAATAAATTGGCTTCTGGATCTGTTCATGAGAGAGGTCCAAGATACTTTGATTTCTTACGTTTCGGGAAACATGATCATATGAGTTATATATGCTAATTCTAAATGCTAATTCTAATTGGTGAATTCTATAAATTGAAATTAGCTATCTATCTATATATGGATATCTATCTATATATAGATAGCTATTTGTCTTTTCATTACGACTATTTATTCAATAAATTGGATTGATTGATACGAGTTGATTTTCTGTTACGATGGATCGACGAAACAATAGCCGGTCCAATAGCTGCTTCAGCGGCTGCAATAGCTATAACAAAGATCGAGAAAATGTCTCCTTTTAATTGACGACTATCAAATAAATCCGAAAATGTTACGAGATTTAGATTAACCGCATTTAGTATAAGCTCAAGACACATAAGTGCTCTAACCATGTTTCGACTTGTGATCAATCCATAAATACCGATAGAAAATAAATAGGCACTCAAAACAAGTACATGCTCGAGTATCATTGACCAACTCCTCATGAATCTTGATTGATTTCAATATGAACAACAATTTAACCGATTTTATTGACTCGAATATAATAGAATAAAACTCAAACTTTTTTTTATATATTTATATTATTTTATTATATATATATATATGTATATATGAACAATATGAAAATGGAATTGAAGGGAAATGGATGTGATAACAATAAGACAGAACAAAGCCTTATTTTTTTTTGAGTTAATTTTATTTTGGATTTCGAATCCTAAGTTTTTGTTACTGACGAGCCATAGCAATTGCACCTATCAAAGCAACTAAAAGAATTATAGAAATAAGTTCAAATGGAAGATAAAAATCCGTTGATAAATGAATCCCAATTTGTTGAACGTTACTTGTGAGGTCCTGTTCTATAATCTGGCTTGATCTTGTAGTCCAAATAATCCCGTACCATGACGTATCTGAGATAGTAGTAATTAATGAAAAAAGAATACTTGTACAAACCAGTGAAGTAACCCCATCTCCAACGGTCCAAAGAGATAAATCATTGGAATATTCGGAACCTTTCATGAACATCACAGCAAATATGATTAATACATTTATGGCCCCCACGTAAATAAGGAGCTGTGCAGCAGCTACA